TGTTCTGGGGTTTACATATACTCATATGTTTTGTTATAATTGAAATGGGGAAAGGTTTTTTGATTGAAAAAATCAATACTGATTAGTTCTATCTCAATTTTTATTTTCTTATGTCATTAGGAAAACACAATTTTGAGATTCAAATCCATGAATGATTCATGAATTCGAAGTAAGCAGCCAATAGTTAATGGTTCAAATTTATCGGCTAAAAATACATATTTGATTTCTCAATAGAAAAAAGCGAGAGACTGTTTTTAGCATAGTATATTTTCAGATACTATAACAATCAACTGAAGGGATGGATCAAATCCAATCAAAAAAAAAAAGCTTTTTTTTTTAGGAAAAGGATTAAGGAAAACAGAAGTTAAAATGCAAGTACAATAAAAATTTAGTAATCCAGGAAAATTTTCATCTATTTTGTATCATTTTGGCGGCATGGCCGAGTGGTAAGGCGGGGGACTGCAAATCCTTTTTCCCCAGTTCAAATCCGGGTGTCGCCTGATCAACATTAACAAAAACCCAAAATCTCTTCTTTTCTTCTGTTCTACTGATATAACTCGCGGGATTTTTCTCCGGTAGAAGTATAGGAAACAGGCCGTTGGTCCTTTGTTTATGTAGTCTGAAGGTTTTCTAAAAGAAGAGATTGTGAACCCTCGCCCGTATCTAGAATTCTTCTAATCTACTGTGGTAGAGGGACTATCAAGACTTTTCGATTCCCTTCTACTATCCTTAATTATTAAGGAAGTGTCTAATGATTAAATTTTTAATCAGATTGTAGCCCCTGGTAGGAAATTCAATTAAAAATTTTGGAAAGGGGCGTAAGTTGCTTTATATACTACAGACTCGTGAGAATCTCTGGGTATTCGGGCAATATTAGATTGGATGAATAATTTACTTTTATAGTTTTATAGAAAGGGGGCAAAAAGAAATAATCCCTTTTCTCCAACCCTAAGACAAGCCCCGGCTTTTACAACGACAGTCGGGGGGGGGGGGGGATACGGGTTTGTAGATCAAATGAGGAAATAAAAGCCTATAATAGATAAATAGATAGTAATAGATAGTGATTTCTCTTTTTTATAGACTTTCTCCCCTTCTGTTTTGACTAGAAGGTCAACAAAAAAATAAAGATAAAGGATAGGCCTAAATTTATTTATTTTATTCCTACATGTTTCCATTCCCTCGGGATTCTTTTACTTGTGTTTAATCTTTCCCGATTCAAAATCATAATCAATTAAAATTTATTGGATTAGTTTCTCAATAGTGTTTGGTCATAATCCCTTTTTGACTCGGCGCCATTAATTCCACTATTATTAGTGAGGAATAATGGAATAATTCTTTCGTATTTATAGAGATAGGGAACATAATTCACATGGATATAGTAAGTCTCGCTTGGGCTGCTTTAATGGTAGTCTTTACATTTTCCCTTTCACTCGTAGTGTGGGGGAGAAGTGGGCTCTAGAAGTACTACTACAGGAAGGAACCAAACCGTATCGATTGTTTTATATATCGTTTTGCAATTGCAATGTATTTTGGACTATTTAAAAGAAAAATCTCTGAATTTCGAATCCCATCGGACACCGGACTCCAATGGAGTAATCTATGATATGAATCATACTCTTTCAATCCATGGGGTTGGACTCCTACTATCTTTATAGATGCATAAAGAAGAAGGCCGGACGGACCTTTTTTGATTTCTTTACTGTTCAAAGAGGAAGTCGTTTTTTAAGTGTATACGCATTTTTCGACGAGAAATGATATAGAAGGTAGTGGTTGTCTACTATGCAATAATAAGATCTTGCCTCGGGCGGATCGCATATTGGGCGGTTTGGTTTCTAATTTGAGAAAGGCGATTTGTGCTTTATCGACTTATTTCATATCTTCATATCACGGTTCGGGCGTTAAAAATAAGTTAAGTAAGGTTTCCTCTTACTTATTAGTAAAAGGAATTATAATTACTAAGATAAGAAGTATTTCAGATTGATCAGATCAAATAAATATAGCAAATTGGGTGTTATGTCAATTCCATACAATATATACAATATATGTAATATATACACACATATATGAAGAGAATGTTGTAGATTGATCTACATAAACTTAAGCCCTTAGCCTTATTTTAGATTACAACTGACTAAGAGATGGATAGTATGGTAGAAAGATTAATCTATTGCTTTCTACCATACTATCCATCTCTTAGAATACTGCCAATTCTAATTCTCGTCCGCTCAGTTTATTTAAATGAAGACGTGAAATTGGAAATCCTTTTCATTTGACTTCGTCAATTTTTGATAAGAACTCGGAAGGAAAGTTTCATAAAAATTCATTTGAATTAATCATTTTGACTGACTGTTTTTACGTAAATGATAAGTAGAAAAGCCGTAGGAACTAGAATGAATAGTGCAGTAGCAATAAATGCAAGAATATTGACTTCCATAATTTCGTCGGTTTTTTAATTCGCAATAACTCGGGATTTAATCCCCTAGAGGTGGTAAATCTTTCG